AAGGGAAAGAATCAAAGAAAAGAAGGTGATTCAAGTCAATATTTCTCGAGTACCCTATTCAAATAAAAAAAAAAAATAGAAGCGAAAGATACCAGAGCAATCTTGTATCAAACTGCTTGTCTCCTTGTAGTTGGGTCTCCAAGTTTTTGGAATGCTCCAAATTCCACTTGAGCATCCAAATCTGGATCAATACCAGCAAAAACATCTCTGAACAAGGTTCTAGCACCATGCCAAATGTGTCCGAAAAAGAAGAGCAAAGCAAACGAAGCATGCCCAAAAGTGAACCAACCCCTTGGACTACTACGAAAAACACCATCGGATTTCAAAGTAGCCCGGTCTAATTCAAAAATTTCACCTAATTGTGCACGTCTAGCATATTTTTTTACAGTAGCAGGATCACTATAACTGACTCCATTGAGTTCGCCACCATAGAACTCAACAGTTACACCTACTTGTTCAACACTATACTTTGATTCTGCCCTTCGAAAAGGAACATCTGCCCTCACAATTCCGTCTCCATCTACCAAAACTACCGGGAATGTTTCAAAAAAAGTAGGCATACGACGTACAAAAAGCTCGCGCCCTTCTTTATCTCTAAAGACGGGGTGGCCTAACCATCCAACAGCTATTCCATCCCCACTGTCCATTGAACCCGCTCTGAATAATCCCCCTTTTGCCGGATTATTACCAATGTAATCATAAAAAGCTAATTTTTCGGGAATTTTAGACCAAGCTTCCGATAAACTCAGATTTTCGGCTAGTCCGGCACCAACTCTTCGATATATTTCTTGCTGGAAGTATCCCTGATCCCACTGATAACGAGTGGGACCAAATAACTCGATTGGGGTAGTTGCTGAACCATACCACATAGTTCCAGCAACAACAAAAGCTGCAAAAAAAACAGCAGCGATACTACTAGAAAGTACAGTTTCAATATTGCCCATACGTAATCCTTTGTATAGACGTTGAGGCGGACGAACACTAAGATGGAATAGGCCCGCTAATATGCCCAGTGTACCCGCTGCAATATGATGAGAAGCGATTCCTCCCGGAATAAAAGGATCAAAACCTTCCGCGCCCCACGCTGGGCTTACAGATTGTACTTTTCCAGTTAGTCCATAAGGATCGGACACCCATATTCCAGGACCATATAAACCTGTTACATGAAATGCGCCAAAGCCAAAGCAAGCCACCCCTGAGAGAAATAAATGAATTCCAAAGATCTTGGGCAAATCCAAAGAGGGTTTTCCCGTACGTTCATCACAGAATATTTCTAGGTCCCAATACACCCAATGCCATATGGCCGCCAAAAAGCACAAGCCAGAAAACACAATATGTGCACCTGCTACGCCTTCATAACTCCAAATACCTGAATTCGTTACAGTTCCTCCTGAAATACTCCAACCACCCCACGAATTGGTTATTCCTAAACGAGTCATGAAGGGTAGAACGAACATACCTTGTCTCCACATTGGATCAAGAACGGGATCAGAGGGATCAAAAACCGCTAATTCGTATAGAGCCATAGAACCGGCCCAACCAGAAACTAGAGCCGTATGCATTATATGGACAGAAAGCAATCGACCGGGATCATTCAATACGACAGTATGAACACGATACCAAGGCAAACCCATGGAAATACCCCTTTATCAAAGAAAAATAGACACTATGTAACTTTATCGCATTGGAATATACTATGTACTTTTGAGCGGATTCTGTATGAGAAAAGGTTACTATTTATTCTATTCCGTTTAAAATAACGGAAGAATTCTGTTCGTAAGAACAAAGAGAAGCAGATCTATTCTATACCCGATAAGTACCAATACGCAATGGGAGCATCGGTCCCATTTTGTGGGAACGAATGGATGGATACTTGTTTATTATTAGAACGATTGATCCCTTCATTAAAATTTTTATTTATTCATTCTCTCTTTCTCTAAAAACCTTCCCATTTATGTATAAACTAGTAGAATAAACAGAAAAAAATGATGAAGACAATAACCTCGTTCTTACGTTTCCATATTAAAGTGAAGTATAGTACTTAATTTTTTTCTTTAATTTAATGCCCATTGGTGTTCCAAAAGTACCTTTTCGGAGTCCTGGAGAGGAAGATGCAGTTTGGGTTGACGTATAGTGCGACTTGTCAGACATATTGGGTCATATGGGATTTACCCGTTTTCTCCCCCGATCGAGATATCCTCTGTTTCGCCCAAGAAATATTGTATTGATTGGTTCTTCAATCATTCGGAGCGTGAAGTGAAATTGGATCAATTTCTATTGAGGATCAATATTATCAATTAGAAGAATTTATGGTTGACTTGGACTAAAAAAATCAAATATCCAGGCTCCGTTCAGAAAATACCAAACAAATTGGTAATAGTAATATATGTACAATTACCGCTTGTAGCATAGACGATTCGTAATATTTAATTCAATTATAGGAGTGATCTCAAACTGACATGCCAACCAATATGATGAATACATCGAATAGTTTGGGAGAGGCATAAAACGAATTAAAAAAGTCGTAGCAAAAAGAAATGGTACTGAGATTATTTGTCCTATATGTGCAAATAGAATTCGGATAGATCTTTCCCCGGAGTAGAACATGAACCTAAAAGAATTGAAAGGACCCATTCAGGAACAAGAAAATGACATCGTGATTTGAATCTCGACGAAACAATACATCAATGAAAGGTTAATACCAAAAATGAAGTTCAGTAAATTCTTTTTTTTTTAGGGATATGGAAGGGAGCCAAAACTTATGTTTTTTTTTGAAAAATAGAAGAAAAACCCCTTTATTTTCATTAGAAAAACGGAAATCTGTTAAAAAAAAAAAAAGAGATAGGATTGGAATCGACACATTGATTCTTTTTTCACAATTTTTTGAACCGTATGCATCCAAAGATGCGCGTACGGTTCAAAAGGGATACAATTTTGTCCTAATCAACCGACTTTATCGAGAAAGATTACTTTTTTTAGGCCAAGAAGTTGATAGTGAGATCTCAAATCAACTTGTTGGTCTCATGGTATATCTCAGTATAGAAGATGATACTAGGGATCTTTATTTGTTTATAAACTCTCCCGGCGGATGGGTAATACCAGGAATAGCCATTTATGATACTATGCAATTTGTTTCGCCCGATGTGCATACAATTTGCATGGGATTAGCCGCTTCAATGGGATCTTTCATTCTGGTCGGAGGAGAAATTACCAAACGTCTAGCATTCCCTCACGCTTGGCGCCAATGAGTTTTTATTTGAAAAAAAAAAAGAAAAAGACTATGCCTTCGCCATATCGAATGTGAATAATATGAAAAATAGGTAATAATAGCATGGCACTTCGAGTTCGATATGAACAAACTAGTATTGTTTTTCCTAACACGAGATTTTGTATCGAGATAGTAGTATGAAACAAAGGTTATTCCGATTTGATCTTATGTGTCAGGAGTACATTTCAGCGTCACAAACCATTTTTCTTCCACACCAGAAGTCTCTTTATGATAGTTACGTTACGAAAGAAAGAGTACGAAAATGAAAAAAAAAAAGAAACTTTGGGATTGCTAAATCACAGACGAGATAAATATAGAAAGCAACAGAACCATCATAGTATTTTTTGACTCCTACAATACGAAAGGAAGGGTGGTAAATGGATCATTCAACGATCTGGATCGGATGGATTCTATTTTTTTCTTCGATAGAATAGAAATTGAAGAGAAGGGAGGAAGAAATGCCATTGCAGAGCCGTATGCAATGCACAAAAGATGCCTGTACGGCTGTTCCATTCTATTTGTTTTTTTTTTTTTTTTTTCTTCTTTTTTTTTATCCCTTACTTTAGCCCAATCCTGCAAGATAGAAGAACCGTTCATGCATGATGTTATATCAATATTATCAGGGTCATGATTCACCAACCTGCTAGTTCTTTTTATGAGGCACAAGCAGGGGAATTTATCCTGGAAGCGGAAGAACTACTGAAACTTCGCGAAACCCTCACAAAGGTTTATGTACAAAGAACGGGCAACCCTTTATGGGTTATATCCGAAGACATGGAAAGGGATGTTTTTATGTCAGCAACAGAAGCCCAAGCTCATGGTATTGTTGATCTTGTAGCGGTCGAAAATGAAAATACTGGAGATTTCGTGTAAATACATGATTCCGTTTCAAATCAGAATTCGAATTTTTCGTGATTTGATATTGAATAGAAATAATTCATAATCATCAATCATCAGGTTAAGATCGATCTAAACCAACCTATTTTATTATATATATGTATGATATGCCGACAATTAAACAACTTATTAGAAACACAAGACAGCCAATAAGAAAAATCACGAAATCCCCCGCACTTCGAGGATGTCCTCAGCGTCGGGGAACATGTACTAGGGTGTATGTGCGACTCGTTTAGATCATGAGTTCGAACAAACGAAACCATTTTTCCAGTACCAATCACCAATAGGATAGATAGAGTGGAAAAAGCCATTTTTACTATCTAAAAATGAGGATGAGGATCTATCATATACCTATATTTTTGTGTATGAAATTTATGGTTTCCATTGGTGCAAATCCAATCACCTCAATTTGAGATGAAAAGCAATTCCCCATTGGTAGCAAATAGTTATCCATTAAGCGGAGGAAATAGTACTACAAGAAGCAAAAAGGTTATGCTCCCTTTCTTGAAAGAACGGACTAACAAGGTCAGCTACCTAGCCAACTTTCATAATTAAATGCCGTCACTGTATGGATAGCCTTTTTTGTGAAAAGATCTATTACTGTATAATTGATTGGTAGAGCCAAAGAGAGTGAACTATACAAGTTTACAATAACATTTGATTAAATGAAAGAAGAGGCTCCGGTGTATAGAGAGGACCTCACCGTTTATGAAATAACCATAGAAACGATGGAACCCACTATTTTTGCTTTTATTTATTTAATATTGTTAGAATTTCTTATTTCTAGGTATTTTACCTGGAAGGATTCAAAATAGTGGTTGGGAAGGTCATAGTAGCAAAAGCCATTGGAATTTATATTTTATATATCGGAATAATCCGTTTTGTTATTAATCAACCGGGGGATAAAAGGATGACTGAAAGAAGAGAAATCAATTAGTTATTCATTCATTAAAGTGTAATTTGATTCAATGACCAGAGTTAGACGAGGATATATAGCTCGGAGACGTCGAACAAAAATTCGTTTATTTGCATCAACCTTTATAGGGGCGCATTCAAGACTTACTCGAACCATTACTCAACAGAAAATGAGAGCTTTGGTTTCCTCTCATCGAGATAGGGGCAGGCAAAAGAGGGACTTTCGTCGTTTGTGGATCGCTCGGATAAATGCAGCGGCTCGTGAGAAAGGGGTATTCTATAGTTATAGTAGATTAATACACAATCTGTACAAGAAGCAATTACTTCTTAATCGTAAAATACTTGCGCAAATAGCTATATCAAATAAGAATTGTCTTTACATGATTTCCAATAAAATTATGAAATAAAAGACATTCTAAAGTCATATATAGGAATGATTGAAACCTAATTGCATTCCCCGGAGAATGGACTCCGGGAAGATAGAATAAAAAAAATTCAGATAAGATAAGATAAGTAGTAGAAATGAACGAACATCTTTCAAAAAAAAAAAAAGATTTATTCTTTCCCTATTTGTTGTTTCTTATAACACAACAATCAAATCTGGATTTGAGGCTTTTCGAACAAAACATCAATCTGAGCTTGAATTCCGATTGAAGTTTTGAATCAATGGAAGAGTATATCTATTTGTTTCTGGTTCTAGGACCGGTAGTTCTAGGGATTGACTCGGCTCTCTCAAACTGTTTTTCATTATTAAGAAAAGGTAACAAAGATAAAATACGAGCTTGTTTTATAGCAATAGTAATTAATCGTTGTTGTTTCAAGGTCAATCTATTCACCCGTCTAGATAATATTTTTCCTTGTTCACTAATAAATCGACTAATTAAACTCATGTTTCTATAATCAATTCGATCCCCCGATTCAATTGGGGGAAAACGCCTACGAAAAGATCGCTTGGATTTACGAAAAGGTTGCTTGGATTTATCCATGGTTTATTCCTTATCTCTAAAATTCTATTTCTTTATTTTCTTTATTCATTTCAGATCCGACCGAAATAGGTTTTTTTGTATATTCTATATTTTTATTTGTATATTATATATATATGTTTATGTTAAGATATGTTAAGTTCTTCCTTTTCCTGCCCCCTTGAAAGATCAAACACACGTTCGATTTATTTCTTTATTTCCCCATGAATCGTATGCTTGTGACAATATCGACAAAATTTTCTCAAGTCTAATCGACTGGGTGTATTGTGCCGATTCTTTTGAGTAATATATCTAGAAATGCCTGGCGATTCCTTATTGACACCATTTTGGACACAACTGGTACATTCCAAAATAACTCTAACTCGGATATCTTTACCCTTAGCCATGAACCCCCTTTGCATTTTTGTTTGATCAACTTAACTCTTCTGTTTTCGACCCGAACCTAAGAAGACGAAAAGAACAAAAAAGAAAAAAATCAATATCAATAGAAGTTACTAATTCGAAATTCCATTTCTAAATATTTTGTTGTAATTCTAATTAATATTAATAGAATATTATTATATATATAGTAATAATGTAAGTAATACAATTTTTTTCTAACTATCAATTATTCCTATCCTAATCCCAGTATTTCATTTAAGTATCTTTTTTTTATGCTATGATTTCGTGGAGCTTTTTTTTTACCTTAGACTGGGCCCCCTTTCTATTTCTGTTCTCCAAAATGGGATCTTAGATCCACCGGATTTTTGCTGAGGTTCAATATACTTTTTCTTTCTCTTTCCTTCCTATCCTAAAGAACTGAAAAAAAGGGGGACTAAGTTTTAGTCACGTCACGTAGAATTGTATCTCAAATTTTCTTAATTTTTTTCGCATATTATATTTATTATATTAATAATATTAATAACTAATAACTAGAAAAAAGGGAATGACAAAGCATCCGGGAATAAACGATTAATTTCTATCAATAGACCCGCTAAAGACCCAAACCATAGAGTAGTTAGCACAGGCGCTGTGGAAAGATATGTTTTTATATCTCGCATTGAAAATCCTCCTTATTTATTGTAATACATATATGGTCAGATGCTGTAGTTCAAGATCATTTGTATTTTTTTGTACGGAATTCCTAACAAAAATGGATATGTACAATGAACAGTAGATAAGATTTTCCTACCCCTGTCCATAAAAAAGAAAAAGAGACCCTCTTCTTCCTAAGCAAAATAGTCATCTTTTTTATACGTTAGGTTTCAGATGTATATAATTCTTTTATTATATGAAACCAAAAAGAAGAAATGACAAGAAAATTGTATATGGATCGAGGAAAAAATAACGATGTGGAAAACAAGACATGGATTTTGTACAATGACACTGTACAAAAATTTTGTAAAAGGGATGTAGCGCAGCTTGGTAGCGCGTTTGTTTTGGGTACAAAATGTCACG